ACACAATCAAACCCGAACGAACAAAATGTTGAATTGAATCGTACCAGCCTCTACTGGGGGTTATTACTCATTTTTGTACTTGCTGTTTTATTTTCCAATTATTTCTTCAATTAATAAAACAAAGGAAAAGGAGAATAATAATTATAGGCACTCTCTCTTAGCCCATTCGGAAGGCTCTCATCTCATAATTATCCATGACTGTTTATGTCTCTAGCATGACCACTTGATGAAATGTGGAGGGAAGTGGGGTAAATGGCTGATACTACTGGAAGGATTCCTCTTTGGATAATAGGTACTGTAGCTGGTATTCTTGTGATCGGTTTAATAGGTATTTTCTTTTATGGTTCATATTCTGGATTGGGTTCATCTCTGTAGTAATCAGATGAATTGAGTTGTAAATTGTAGCCATGAAAGCGTAAGAACTCAACGGGATTCCCTTCTTTGTATGATTTGAGGGGGTAGGTCCCGTTGAGTTCTTAAGAATTAGAATATTTTTCGTCTAAATGGCAAAACCCCATTCCATTTTTCTGATGATGTTTTTGAAAAATGCAGTTCATTGATCCATCCGCCCGTTGCTCGATAGTATCTATCGATACTTTCAAAGTAAAGTTAGAAGAAAGAAGAAATCACTCAATTTCCTAGATGACATACTACCCTCAAATAATAATAAAACCTTAGTATTTTTTTGTATCTCATCAAAAATGGAAATTTTTCTAAGTTTATTGAAGAAGTTCTATTTACTCAATAAACCTCGCTCTCTTTTGTTTGCCCACTATTCTACTATTCTATTTTATATTAAATAATATAATATTATATTATGTAATATAATATATAATATATATATAAAAGTTCTGATATTTTTTTTTTGAAAAATTCAAAACTTAGACTAGTACTAGTAATCTTTGACGAACAGGATAAAGAATCTTTTTTTTCTTTCGACACAAGAAAGAGATGTGGAAAATTCCTTTTCTTGTGTCGAATACTAGGAAGATGAATAATCGTCCCTATAATTTTGTGTTCCACGCATTTATCCGTTCTATTCCCCGCTTACTTATGTCTAGTATCTAGTCGAATTTTATTCGATTATAATAGAAAACACTATTAATGTATTTTATTAATGAATGTATTTTATTAATGTATTTTATGACATTGAAATGTGATAATAGTAACATAATCATACCACCCCAATTTGGATTCAAAAAAAGTAAAAAGTCTTCTTCACAATCTACATACTATGACTAGGAATGCAGTACAAGGAATGAGTATAAAAAAGCAAAAGGCTTTTCATAATATCCATTTTTTATCATAAAGAGTCGTCAAAAATAATTTTGTTATTTTTACGTTATGAGCTCAATGTCGATAAATCCGCGAGTCTAGAAATTCATTTCTGACAATTGAACCTTCTCGAACTGTTTCTTTTTAAGAACCAAAAATATTTGTGCCAAAATAACAGATGCCAAGAAGAACAAAAGGCCTTGGACACGTAAGGGATCTTGAAGTACTATTTCTGCATCTCCCTGACCAAATCCGCCCACATTAGGATTACTCGTCAACGGTTGATCCAATTTGATAGATTCGCCTTCTGAAACAAGAAGTTCTGGCCCTGGAGGGATAATATCAACCACTTGACGTCCATCCGATGCATCCGCTATGGTTATTTCGTAACCCCCTTTTTCTTTTCGTATTATTTTACCTACTATACCTGCTGATGTAGCATTATAAACTGTATTGTTACTTTTGCTCCCGTCGGGATAAATCTGACCCCTTCCCCTGTTTCCGCCTACATATATAGGATATTTTAAGAAGTGAACCTCTTTCGTAGTAGCGGGGTCCGGGGAAAGGATAGGAAAGGTTATTTCACTATATTTCTGACCAGGAACGGGGCCTATCACAAGAATATTTTTTTTATTGGGGCGATAGCTCTGAAAAGACAGATTGCCTATCTTTTCTTTTATCTCAGGGGAAATCCGATCAGCAGGAGCTAATTCAAAACCCTCTGGTAAAATAAGAACAGCCCCTACATTCAAAGCACCCTTTTTACCATTAGCAAGAACTTGTTTTAGTTGCATATCATAAGGGATTCGAACAACTGCTTCAAATACAGTATCTGGAAGTACCGTTTGTGGAACTTCAATATCCACGGGCTTATTAGCTAAATGGCAATTGGCACATACAATACGACCAGTCGCTTCTCGCGGATTTTCATAACCCTGCTGTGCAAAAATGGGATATGCACTTGAAATGGATGGCCGAGTTATGATATATATCATGAGCAATACGGAAATGGATCGAGTAATTTGTTCCTTTATCCAAGAAAAAGTCTTTCTAGTTTGCATGGTCCAACCATTGAGCCCAAAAATGTCTACAATAAATTTGGTAGGTCGCTAACCTAGTTCCCTATCTGCAATTCTGCTATTTACTGGAATAATTTTACTGGAATAAATAATATTAATATATAGAATAAATCTTTTGGGATGGGGTAGAAAAAAAAAAGAGTAAGTATGATTTTACATGCTTTGCTTCTGTACAACTACAAAGTAAGAAACGTTAGAATTGAATTGGATTAATATCAGTAGATCCTTTTTTAATCATTCATTGAATGATAAATCACTACAAGTGACGGAGAAACACGATTTAAATAACGAAAAATCCAAAATTTAAATAGAGTATCTAGAATGACTGGAAAAGTAGAAACAAGACCAGATATAATTTGATCATTATGAGCAAATCCAAAATCTTTGTAGACAAAGCCAATCATTAGTTCCCAACCATGGGGCGAATGGAATCCGATACATAAATCTGTTAATAAAAGAATCGAAAAAGCCTTTATTGTGTCACTTAAGTTATATAAGAATTCCTGAGCCCAAGAGTTAAGAATAACAAGTTCTTTATTACCCAAAATTGAATAACCACTTAGAATAACGAAACAGATTATATTTGTCAAGAAGTGCAAAATCGTATGGATACGATCCTCATTGTGTATCTTGATTAATTGGAGCGTTTCTTTGTGGATTCCTATACGAAGGTTTTGTAGATGTGTCTCCGAGTATTCCTTGATCATTTCCTCCAAAAGAAAGATTTCCTCCAATTCTATGAATTTTTCGAGAATATTTTTTTCTTGAATATCATTCAAAAAAATTTCAGATTGCCTAGTATTCCACCAATAAGTAACCCAAGATTCCAGACTTTTATTAAATGAGAGAGAAATCCACCAGGGCAAAAATACTACAGATGCAAGATATAAAAGAGGGTTGAATGCTTTCTTTTTTGACATTTTTTCATTTCGTCTATGAATTTTTAATGAACCGACCTCGTTAGTTGACTCTACGCCATCCAATATTTCTCTCATGCATGAGTTCTATTACAAAGTATCGAACTTATGAATCTATTCACTGTTTTGTTTTGTGGTTGTTACGTTACGTATACGTCTTCTTTGACTAGAAAGAATGAGCGTTATGAAGAAACTTCAGTTAAGTTATGGTATAGAAAAGGGGGACTCTTTAGTTTTTCCTTACTGCTGAGAAAGCATTCACTCTCTCAGCTCATTTCTCAAAATACTTCAATCGGTACACGCAAGAAATAGGCCAATTCGGCAGCTTTTTGTTCGATTTCCCGTGGAGTAACATTCTCATCAGTACGAGTCAAGGGAATGGCCCCCTGGCCTCTGATATCCATATAAAGGACACGGCGAGCATAAATACCTTCTTTAACTTCTATTCTGACGGACTGAATATCCTTTATAGGGAATCGGAGGAAGATGCGACGATTTTTTCCAGGGAATCCCCAACGAAAAATACACACCATTCCTTCTTTTCTATCGAATCGATCATAACCACCCCCCACATTCCACGAAATTGTGCACCACAAATAGGAGCTAATAAAGAGACCCGCGATCCCATAGAAAGACATCACAATCCCTTGTGGAAAAAAAAGGATTTGCTGAGACGGAAATAAAGATATCAAGTTTCTCCCAAGATAACTGGAAGTTCCAACCAATAAGAATCCTAATGAACCTAAAAAAAGGATAATGGCCCAGCAGAAATTACTTGTTTTTCGTGACCCCGTTATAGGTTGTATCCATATATGTTCTGATCGACAACTCATACTTGATCTGGTTTCGTTTTATTGGAATTGAGAGAATACCCTAGACTTTACTCTTTTTGTTTCCGAAGTAACTCTCATCAACTAGTACTAGTTTGATGTGAACCTTTAAGAGTAATTTATCAAATTGGTTAGATCTAAAAAAAAAAAAAAAATACCCTTCGTATGATCCCATCAATATACATATATCAATATACATATATCAATATACATATAGATGTACCGATTTTACAGTTCAGCCATCCGGCGATCCTGAGATTTTTTCAAATAGATAGAATTCCTTTACCCCCATATCATCTTTCTACAGGCCAAAGAGCCCCTTTTCGACGGAAACGACGCATGTTATACCTTCTTTTCTTACACTAAATAGGTATCTGCGTTATGATACAAGTCTTAGTTTTGAAAAAAAAAATGGATCAGAGTTGGGCCCATCAGATCTAAACAGTCTTATTTTTTTGAACATGAAGAAATAAAGAAGCCATTGCCATTGCCGGAAATACTAAGCCTACTAAAGGCACCAAAACAGAGGGAAAGTCGAAAGTTGTCATATTAAAGGATACCTCAATTTACTATTTGTACCTGTTATTATTTATATTAATATTATAAAGATAAAGATTAGTATAAATCTAAGTATATATCTAAGTGAGTATAGAAGGTACAAAAGCATATATCATATCTATAGTTTCTATATTCTAGAATTCTATATTTGGATTATATATACATATTTTTATTTTCCTAGAATTTAACGAAAATAAGAATTCACTATTTTTCTTGTTGATAGAGGCCTCTTAACTGAATTAGTAATCAAGAATATAGATAAAAAGGAGTTATCCACAACTTTTGATTTCTTTTTACAATTTAGATCTTATGTCAACAAAGAAACCCCATTCATATTCGTT